GTTAATGTAGCTTATAACAAAGCAAAGCACTGAAAATGCTTAGATGGATTGTTAAAAATCCCATAAACACAAAGGTTTGGTCCTGGCCTTATAATTAATTGGAGGTAAGATTACACATGCAAACATCCATAGACCGGTGTAAAATCCCTTAAACATTTGCCTAAAACTTAAGGAGAGGGCATCAAGCACATAACATAGCTCAAGACGCCTTGCCTAGCCACACCCCCACGGGACTCAGCAGTGATAAATATTAAGCAATGAACGAAAGTTTGACTAAGCTATACCTCTCAGGGTTGGTAAATTTCGTGCCAGCCACCGCGGTCATACGATTAACCCAAACTAATTATTTTCGGCGTAAAACGTGCCAACTATAAATCTCACAATAGAATTAAAATCCAACTTATATGTGAAAATTCATTGTTAGGACTAAAGACCAATAACGAAAGTAATTCTAATCATTTGTATAACGCACGATAGCTAAGATCCAAACTGGGATTAGATACCCCACTATGCTTAGCCCTAAACCTTAATAATTACATCTACAAAAATATTTGCCAGAGAACTACTAGCCACAGCTTAAAACTCAAAGGACTTGGCGGTACTTTATATCCATCTAGAGGAGCCTGTTCTATAATCGATAAACCCCGTTCTACCTTACCACTCCTCGCTAATTCAGCCTATATACCGCCATCTTCAGCAAACCCTAAAAAGGTACTAAAGTAAGCACAAGAACAAGCATAAAAACGTTAGGTCAAGGTGTAGCCAATGAAGTGGGAAGAAATGGGCTACATTTTCTTTTTAGAGAACATTACGAAACCCTTTATGAAACTAAAGGACAAAGGAGGATTTAGTAGTAAATTAAGAGTAGAGAGCTTAATTGAATAGAGCAATGAAGTACGCACACACCGCCCGTCACCCTCCTCAAATTAGATTGATATCTATATATGTACATACATAATTTCATTAGCAAATTTATGAGAGGAGACAAGTCGTAACAAGGTAAGCATACTGGAAAGTGTGCTTGGAATAATCACAGTGTAGCTTAATTACAAAGCATCTGGCCTACACCCAGAAGAATTCATAAAAATGAACACTTTGAACCAATCCTAGCCCTAAAATCAGCTAATATAACTAAATTATTGAATAAACTAAAACATTCAACTCAAAAAGTATTGGAGAAAGAAATTTACTTATAGGAGCTATAGAGAAAGTACCGTAAGGGAATGATGAAAGACTAATTTAAAGTAATAACCAGCAAAGATTAAACCTTGTACCTTTTGCATAATGAATTAACTAGAAAAACCTTAGCACAAAGAATTTAAGCTAAAAACCCCGAAACCAAACGAGCTACCTAAAAACAATTTTATGAATCAACCCGTCTATGTAGCAAAATAGTGGGAAGATTTTTAGGTAGAGGTGAAAAGCCTACCGAGCTTGGTGATAGCTGGTTGCCCAAAAAAGAATTTCAGTTCAACTTTAAGTTTACCATAAGAATAACAAATCAAAATGTAAACTTAAAATATAGCCAAAAGAGGGACAGCTCTTTAGGAAAGGAAAAAACCTTAAATAGTGAATAAATAACTAACAACTAACTTAACCATTGTAGGCTTAAAAGCAGCCACCAATAAAGAAAGCGTTCAAGCTCAACATACTTACACGCACTAATCCCATAAACCTTAATAAATTCCTATATTATCAATTGGGCTAATCTATAAGACCATAGATGAAATACTGTTAATATGAGTAACAAGAATCAATTCTCCTTAGCACAAGTGTATGACACCCCGGATAACCATTGTCAATTACCGAATTATAGGTACTAACCCCACAATAAAACCACCTAATCCTAACTCGTTAGCCCAACACAGGCGTGCTCCAAGGAAAGATTAAAAAAAGTAAAAGGAACTCGGCAAACACGAGCCCCGCCTGTTTACCAAAAACATCACCTCTAGCATAACAAGTATTAGAGGCATTGCCTGCCCAGTGACTAAAGTTAAACGGCCGCGGTATCCTGACCGTGCAAAGGTAGCATAATCACTTGTTCCTTAATTAGGGACTAGAATGAATGGCTAAACGAGGGTTCAACTGTCTCTTACTTTCAATCAGTGAAATTGACCTTCCAGTGAAGAGGCTGGAATGCTACAATAAGACGAGAAGACCCTATGGAGCTTTAATTTACTAGTTTAATTTATACACCAATAACCTAATGGACCAAAACAAAATAAATATAAACTAAAAAATTTCGGTTGGGGTGACCTCGGAGAATAAAAAATCCTCCGAATGATTTTAACCTAGACTCACAAGTCAAAGTAGCCTTAACATCTCATTGACCCAATTATTGATCAACGGACCAAGTTACCCTAGGGATAACAGCGCAATCCTATTTAAGAGTTCATATCGACAGTTAGGGTTTACGACCTCGATGTTGGATCAGGACATCCCAATGGTGCAGAAGCTATTAATGGTTCGTTTGTTCAACGATTAAAGTCCTACGTGATCTGAGTTCAGACCGGAGTAATCCAGGTCGGTTTCTATCTATTTACAATTTCTCCCAGTACGAAAGGACAAGAGAAATGGAGCCACCTTACCACAAGTGCTCCCAACCAATTTATGAAAAAAAATCTCAATAAAATATGTATGTACAACAAATAAACCTAGACCAGGTTATTAGGGTGGCAGAGCCAGGTAATTGCGTAAGACTTAAAACCTTGTTCCCAGAGGTTCAAATCCTCTCCCTAATAGTGTACTTTATTAATATCCTGACACTCTTAGTTCCAATCCTAATCGCCATAGCCTTTCTCACCCTAGTAGAACGAAAAATCCTAGGCTATATACAACTACGCAAAGGCCCTAACATTGTAGGCCCATATGGTATGCTACAACCATTTGCAGACGCCATAAAACTATTTATAAAAGAACCCATACGCCCCTTAACCACCTCTATATCATTATTCATTATCGCACCAACCCTCTCCCTCGCCCTAGCCCTGAGTCTATGAATTCCCCTACCAATACCTCACCCCCTTATCAACCTCAACCTAGGCATGCTATTTATTCTAGCCACATCAAGCCTTTCAGTATACTCCATTTTATGATCAGGATGAGCATCAAATTCAAAATACTCCCTATTTGGAGCCCTACGAGCCGTCGCCCAAACCATCTCCTACGAAGTAACAATAGCCATCATCCTCTTATCTGTCCTATTAATAAGCGGCTCATTCTCCCTACAAATACTTATTACTACACAAGAACACATCTGATTACTAATTCCTGCTTGACCAATAGCCATAATATGATACATTTCAACCCTAGCAGAGACAAACCGAGCCCCATTTGATTTGACAGAAGGAGAATCAGAACTAGTCTCAGGATTCAACGTTGAATACGCCGCAGGACCTTTCGCCTTATTTTTCATAGCCGAATACACCAATATTATTCTAATGAACGCCCTAACATCAATTGTATTTCTAGGACCCTTATACTACATCAACTACCCTGAACTATATTCAATTAATTTCATAACAGAAACGCTACTCCTATCAACAGCCTTTCTATGAGTACGAGCATCCTACCCTCGCTTCCGATACGACCAACTAATACACCTCCTATGAAAAAATTTCCTCCCACTAACACTAGCATTATGCATATGATACATTTCCCTACCAATTTTCCTGGCGGGAATCCCACCCTACACATAGAAATATGTCTGATAAAAGAGTTACTTTGATAGAGTAAATTATAGAGGTTTAAACCCTCTTATTTCTAGGACAATAGGAATTGAACCTACACCTAAGAATTCAAAATTCTCCGTGCTACCAGTACACCCTATCCTATATAGTAAGGTCAGCTAACTAAGCTATCGGGCCCATACCCCGAAAATGTTGGTCTAAATCCTTCCCGTACTAATAAACCCAATCACCCTAATCATCATTTACTTCACCATTCTTATAGGACCCGCAATTACCATATCTAGCTCCAACCTACTACTAATGTGAGTAGGATTAGAAATAAGTCTTTTAGCTATTATCCCCCTTCTAACTAACAAAAAAAATCCACGATCAACTGAAGCAGCAACAAAATATTTTCTGACACAAGCTACAGCCTCAATAATCATTCTACTAGCTATTGTCCTAAACTATAAACAATCAGGAATATGAACGTTCCAACAACAAACCAACAATATATTACTCATTATGATACTTATCTCTCTATCCATAAAACTTGGATTAGCTCCATTCCACTACTGACTACCTGAAGTCACCCAAGGAATCCCTATACACATTGGACTAATCTTATTGACATGACAAAAAATTGCCCCACTATCAATACTATACCAAATTTATCAATTCCTAAACCCAACCATCACAACTATTCTAGCAATTTCATCAGTCCTTATCGGCGCCTGAGGAGGACTAAACCAAACACAAACACGAAAAATCATAGCATACTCATCAATTGCCCATATAGGATGAATAGTAGCAATCCTCCCCTACAACCCTAACCTAACACTCCTAAACCTAACAATTTACATCCTACTCACCATCCCAATATTCATTACGCTCATGATAAACTCCGCAACATCAATTAACTCACTCTCCCTGGCATGAAACAAAACCCCAATAATTCTAGCCATAGCATCCGTTATTCTATTATCCCTAGGAGGACTCCCCCCTCTCACAGGATTCTTACCAAAATGAGCAATCATCTCAGAACTACTAAAAAACAACTGCTCAATCCTATCAACGCTAATAGCCATAATAGCCTTATTAAACTTATTCTTCTATACACGACTAATTTACTCCGTATCTCTCACTATATTCCCAACCAATAATAACTCAAAAATAATCTCCCATCACCCAAACTTAAAATACAACTTCATCCTCCCAACACTAACAGTATTAAGCACCCTAACCTTACCACTTTCATCCCAACTCATAACATAGAAGTTTAGGATATACAGTCCAAGAGCCTTCAAAGCCCTTAGAAAACAAACAAGTTTAACTTCTGATAAGGACTGTAAGACTATACCCTACATCCGTTGAATGCAAATCAACTGCTTTAATTAAGCTAAGACCTTAACTAGATTGGAAGGATTCAAACCTACGAAAATTTAGTTAACAGCTAAATACCCTACTTACTGGCTTCAATCTACTTCTCCCGCCTAATAGAAAAGAGGCGGGAGAAGCCTTAGTAGAGGGACTCTCTACACCTTCGAATTTGCAATTCGACATGATAGACACTTTAAGGCTTTTTTGGTAAAAAGGGGGCTCAACCCCTGTCTTTAGATTTACAGTCTAATGCCTACTCGGCCATTTTACCTATGTTCGTAAACCGTTGACTCTTTTCAACTAACCACAAAGATATCGGAACCCTCTATCTATTATTTGGTGCCTGAGCAGGAATAGTAGGAACAGCCTTAAGCATTTTAATTCGAGCTGAACTAGGACAACCAGGAGCACTCCTAGGCGATGACCAAATCTATAACGTCATTGTTACAGCCCATGCATTCGTAATAATCTTCTTTATAGTCATACCAATAATAATCGGAGGCTTCGGAAACTGACTCGTACCGCTAATGATCGGAGCCCCTGATATAGCATTCCCACGAATAAACAATATAAGCTTTTGATTACTTCCCCCATCATTCTTACTTCTCTTAGCATCATCCATAGTAGAAGCCGGAGCAGGAACAGGATGAACAGTATATCCACCCTTAGCCGGTAATCTAGCCCATGCTGGAGCATCCGTTGACTTAACTATTTTCTCCCTTCACCTAGCTGGTGTATCCTCTATCTTAGGGGCTATTAACTTTATCACCACTATTATCAATATAAAACCCCCTGCTATAACCCAATATCAAACACCCCTATTTGTATGATCCGTATTAATTACAGCTGTACTTCTACTTCTCTCACTACCAGTATTAGCAGCAGGTATTACCATACTCCTCACAGACCGAAACCTAAATACTACTTTTTTCGATCCTGCTGGAGGCGGAGATCCAATTCTCTATCAACATCTATTTTGATTCTTCGGACACCCAGAAGTCTACATTCTAATTCTCCCAGGATTTGGAATCATCTCACACGTAGTTACCTACTACTCTGGAAAAAAAGAACCATTCGGATATATAGGCATAGTTTGAGCTATAATATCTATTGGCTTCCTAGGGTTTATTGTATGAGCACATCATATATTCACAGTAGGCTTAGATGTAGACACACGAGCCTATTTCACATCTGCCACTATAATCATTGCAATCCCTACAGGTGTAAAAGTATTTAGCTGACTCGCTACCTTGCATGGAGGTAATATCAAATGATCCCCTGCTATACTATGAGCCCTAGGGTTTATTTTCTTATTTACAGTAGGAGGCTTGACAGGAATCGTCCTATCTAATTCATCACTTGATATCGTACTTCATGACACATACTATGTAGTAGCCCACTTCCACTATGTCTTGTCTATAGGAGCAGTATTTGCCATTATAGCCGGCTTTGTCCATTGATTCCCTCTATTTTCAGGCTACACCCTAGATGACACATGAGCAAAAGCCCACTTCGCTATTATATTTGTAGGAGTCAACATAACATTCTTCCCTCAACATTTCCTAGGGCTGTCAGGGATACCTCGACGTTACTCTGACTACCCAGATGCTTACACTACATGAAACACAGTCTCATCTATAGGCTCATTTATCTCACTTACAGCCGTCCTCGTAATAATCTTTATAATTTGAGAAGCCTTCGCATCAAAACGAGAAGTACTTTCAGTTTCCTACTCCTCAACTAACCTAGAATGACTTCACGGGTGTCCTCCACCTTACCACACATTCGAAGAGCCTTCCTACGTAAAAGTTAAATAAGAAAGGAAGGATTCGAACCCTCTACAACTGGTTTCAAGCCAATTTCATAACCACTATGTCTTTCTCGATGAGATATTAGTAAAATAATTACATAACCTTGTCAAGGTTAAGTCATAGACTTGAATCTATATATCTTACATGGCTTACCCATTCCAACTTGGCTTACAAGACGCTACATCTCCTATTATAGAAGAACTTATGAACTTTCATGACCACACCCTAATAATTGTATTCCTCATCAGCTCATTAGTACTATATATTATCTCACTAATATTAACAACAAAACTAACACATACAAGCACAATAGATGCCCAAGAAGTAGAAACAATTTGAACAATCCTTCCAGCTGTTATTCTTATTCTAATCGCCCTCCCTTCCCTACGTATTTTATATATAATAGACGAAATCAATAACCCAGTTCTAACAGTAAAAACTATGGGACACCAATGATACTGAAGTTACGAGTATACCGACTATGAAGACCTATGCTTTGACTCTTATATAATCCCAACCAATGACTTAAAGCCAGGCGAGCTTCGTCTATTAGAAGTTGATAATCGAGTAGTTTTACCAATAGAACTTCCAATTCGCATACTAATCTCATCCGAAGACGTCTTACACTCATGAGCCGTCCCTTCACTAGGATTAAAAACCGACGCAATCCCAGGCCGTCTAAATCAAGCTACAGTGACATCAAATCGACCAGGTCTATTCTATGGTCAGTGCTCTGAAATCTGCGGCTCAAATCACAGCTTCATGCCTATTGTACTAGAAATAGTGCCCCTAAAACACTTCGAAAACTGATCAGCTTCTATAATTTAAACTCATTGTGAAGCTTAGAGCGTTAACCTTTTAAGTTAAAGTTAGAGATCAATAACCTCCACAATGATATGCCACAACTAGATACATCCACATGATTTATTACAATTGTTTCCTCAATAATTACATTATTTATCCTGTTTCAATTAAAAATCTCTTCCCAAACCTTCTCTGCAGCGCCTTCACCCAAAATTGTAGCCACAGAAAAAACAAACAACCCTTGAGAATCAAAATGAACGAAAATCTATTTGCCTCTTTCATCACCCCAACAGTAATAGGACTACCAATTGTCGTAACCATCATTATATTTCCATCAATTTTATTTCCATCATCAGAACGCTTAATTAACAACCGCCTCCACACATTCCAACACTGACTAATTAAGCTTATCCTTAAACAAATAATGTTAATTCATACACCAAAAGGACGAACCTGGGCCCTAATAATCGTATCACTAATCATATTCATTGGCTCAACTAACCTTTTAGGCCTACTTCCCCACACATTTACTCCCACTACTCAACTATCTATAAATCTAAGTATAGCTATCCCTCTATGAGCAGGAGCCGTAATCTTAGGCTTCCGGCACAAACTAAAAAGCTCTTTAGCCCACTTCCTACCACAAGGAACACCCATTCCACTCATTCCCATACTAATTATTATCGAAACTATTAGCCTTTTCATCCAACCAATAGCACTAGCAGTACGACTAACAGCAAATATCACAGCAGGCCACCTATTAATACACCTAATCGGAGGAGCCACCTTAGTACTCATAAACATTAGCCCACCAACTGCTACAATCACATTTATTATCCTACTCCTACTTACAATACTTGAATTTGCTGTAGCTCTGATTCAAGCTTACGTATTCACTCTTCTAGTAAGCCTATATCTACATGACAATACATAATGACCCACCAAACCCACGCATATCACATAGTAAACCCAAGCCCATGGCCACTAACAGGAGCAATATCAGCTCTCCTACTTACATCCGGTTTAGTAATATGATTCCACTATAACTCCACAACCCTCCTATCGTTAGGTCTCCTAGCAAATGTTCTGACAATATATCAATGATGACGAGACATTATCCGCGAAGGAACATATCAAGGCCACCACACCCCTATTGTACAAAAAGGACTCCGATACGGAATAATCCTATTCATTATCTCCGAAGTATTCTTCTTTGCCGGATTTTTCTGAGCATTCTACCACTCCAGCTTAGTCCCTACCCACGACCTAGGCGGTTGCTGACCACCAACAGGAATTACCCCCTTAAACCCCCTAGAAGTACCTCTTCTAAATACATCAGTTCTTCTAGCATCAGGAGTCTCAATTACATGAGCACATCACAGCTTAATAGAAGGCAACCGAAATCATATAAACCAAGCCCTACTAATCACCATCCTCCTAGGACTATATTTCACTATTCTACAAGCCTCAGAATATTTTGAAACATCATTTTCTATCTCAGACGGAATTTATGGCTCAACATTTTTCATAGCAACAGGATTTCATGGCCTACATGTAATTATTGGCTCAACTTTCCTTATCGTTTGCCTATTACGACAACTAAAGTTTCACTTTACATCAAAACACCATTTTGGGTTTGAAGCCGCAGCATGGTACTGACACTTCGTAGATGTAGTTTGGCTGTTCCTATACGTTTCTATCTATTGATGAGGATCATACTCCCTTAGTATAACTAATACAACTGACTTCCAATCAGTAAATTCTGGAAAAACCTCAGAAGAGAGTAATTAACCTATTTATTATTATCACAATTAATATTACCCTATCTCTTGCTCTTGTATTAATCGCATTCTGACTCCCCCAAATAAATCTTTATTCCGAAAAAGCAAACCCATATGAATGCGGATTTGACCCAACAAGTTCTGCACGCCTCCCCTTTTCAATAAAATTCTTCCTAGTAGCTATCACATTTTTACTATTCGACCTAGAGATTGCCCTACTACTCCCCCTTCCATGAGCAATCCAAACAACCAACACTGTTACAATAACAACAACTGCCTTTATCTTAATTACTATTCTAGCCCTTGGCCTAAGCTACGAATGAACACAAAAAGGACTTGAATGAACAGAATAATTGGTAATTAGTTTAAATAAAATTAATGATTTCGACTCATTAGATTATGATAATAGTCATAATTACCAACAATGACATCTGCTTTCCTAAATCTGACCCTAGCCTTCATAATATCTCTACTAGGTACTTTCATATTCCGCTCCCACTTAATATCTACTCTCCTTTGCCTAGAAGGAATAATACTATCCCTGTTTATTATAACTTCAACATCTACATTAAACTCTAACTCCATAATCTCCATAACCATCCCCATCACTATTCTAGTCTTTGCAGCTTGCGAAGCAGCAGTAGGCCTAGCCCTGCTAGTAAAAATCTCAAATACTTATGGAACAGATTATGTACAAAACCTCAACCTTCTACAATGCTAAAAATCATTTTCCCATCACTCATGCTTCTCCCACTAACATGACTCTCAAACAACAAGAAAACCTGAACTAACGTCACCTCCTACAGCTTCCTAGTAAGCTTAACAAGCTTATCACTACTATGACAAAACGACGAAAACTACCTAAATTTCTCAATTATATTCTCTTCCGATCCACTATCTACCCCCCTAATCATTCTAACAACCTGACTGCTTCCACTAATAATACTTGCTAGCCAAAATCACATAAAAAAAGAAAGTCTCACACACCAAAAACTCTACATCTCAATACTTATCAGCCTTCAAATCTTACTTATCATAACATTCTCTGCAACAGAACTAATCTTATTTTATATCCTATTCGAAGCCACCCTAATCCCAACATTAATTATTATCACCCGATGAGGAAATCAGGCAGAACGACTAAATGCAGGAATTTACTTCCTATTTTACACATTAATTGGCTCGATTCCACTTCTAATCGCTCTTATTTCAATCCAAAACTCAATAGGAACTCTCAATTTCCTAATTCTCTCCCTCACAACACAACCCTTGCCCTCAACATGATCCAACAACATTTTATGACTAGCATGTATGATAGCATTCATAATCAAAATACCACTGTACGGACTTCATCTATGACTACCAAAAGCCCACGTAGAAGCCCCAATCGCAGGCTCCATAATCTTAGCAGCAATTCTCCTAAAACTAGGAGGTTACGGCATGATACGAATTTCCATAATTCTAGACCCCCTAACAAAATCCTTAGCCTACCCATTCATCATACTCTCATTATGAGGCATAGTCATAACTAGCTCAATCTGCCTACGTCAAACAGATCTAAAATCATTAATCGCTTACTCATCAGTGAGCCATATAGCCCTAGTCATCACAGCCATCATAATTCAAACACCATGAAGCTTCATAGGAGCTACAATACTAATAATTGCACATGGTTTAACATCATCACTTCTATTCTGCCTTGCAAATACTAACTACGAACGAATTCACAGCCGAACTATAATTTTAGCTCGAGGACTACAAATAATTTTCCCACTAATAGCAACATGATGACTACTAGCAAGCTTAGCCAACTTAGCCTTACCACCCCTAATCAACCTCACAGGCGAATTATTTATTGTCATAGCAACATTTTCCTGATCAAACCCCTCTATCGCCCTTATAGCAACAAATATTGTTATCACAGGAATATACTCAATATACATAATCATCACAACCCAACGAGGCAAATTAACCAGCCACATAAATAATCTTCAACCCTCCCACACACGAGAATTGACACTTATAGCCCTCCATATTATTCCCCTTATACTATTAACAATTAACCCTAAACTCATCACAGGCCTAACAATATGTAGATATAGTTTACAAAAAACATTAGACTGTGAATCTAACAACAGGAAATCAAACTCCTTATTTACCAAGAAAGTATGCAAGAACTGCTAATTCATGCACCCATACCTAAACATATGGCTTTCTTACTTTTATAGGATAATAGTAATCCATTGGTCTTAGGAACCAAAAATCTTGGTGCAACTCCAAATAAAAGTAATAAATATAATAACATCCTCAATCCTCATAATTTTAATTCTACTCACAGCACCAATCATTATTTCTATGACTAACCTACCTAAATTTATTGACTTCCCATCCTATGCTACCTCATCCATTAAATTCTCATTTTTCCTCAGCCTCTTACCCCTACTATTATTTTTCTACTTCAACACAGAATATATAATCACTAACTGACATTGACTAACCATTAACTCTATTAAACTTACCATGAGCTTCAAGATTGATTATTTCTCAATTCTATTCCTATCAGTAGCCCTATTCGTAACATGATCAATTATACAATTTTCTTCATGATATATACATTCCGACCCCTATATCAACCGATTTATTAAATATTTAATAATATTCCTGATTACTATACTAATTTTAACCTCAGCTAACAACCTATTCCAACTCTTCATTGGATGAGAAGGCGTAGGAATCATATCCTTCCTATTAATCGGATGATGGTACGGCCGTGCAGATGCCAACACAGCGGCTCTCCAAGCAATCTTGTATAACCGAGTAGGAGATGTTGGTTTTATTCTAGCTATAACTTGATTCTGCCTAAATATAAACTCTTGAGAACTCCAACAAATTTTCTTGACTAACACCAACAATCTAGTACCCCTAACAGGACTCCTAATTGCAGCCACAGGAAAATCCGCCCAATTTGGACTCCATCCATGACTCCCATCCGCCATAGAAGGCCCAACTCCTGTATCCGCCCTATTACACTCAAGCACTATAGTTGTCGCAGGAATCTTCCTAATAATCCGATTTCATCCACTAACTTCAAACAATAGCACCATCATAACAGCCATACTATGCCTCGGAGCCATTACCACACTATTCACAGCAATTTGCGCACTTACCCAAAACGACATCAAAAAAATTGTAGCCTTTTCCACATCTAGCCAACTAGGACTTATAATAGTCACCCTAGGAATTAACCAACCTTACCTAGCTTTCCTTCATATCTGCACCCATGCATTCTTCAAAGCAATACTATTCATATGCTCAGGATCAATCATTCATAGTCTCAACGACGAGCAAGACATTCGAAAAATAGGTAACATAATAAAAGTAATACCATTTACATCATCCTGCCTTATCATTGGAAGCCTAGCCCTTACCGGAATACCCTTTCTCACAGGATTTTACTCAAAAGACCTCATCATTGAAGCCATCAACACGTGTAACACCAACGCCTGAGCCCTAATAATTACTTTAATCGCCACATCCATAACTGCCGTTTACAGCATACGAATCATCTACTTCGTCACCATAACAAAACCACGCTATTCCCCACTAATCACCATTAACGAAAACAATCCAAATCTCATCAATCCAATCAAACGCCTAGCATTAGGAAGTATTATAGCGGGCTTTCTCATCTCACTCAATATCCCTCCAACCAACATTCAAGTCCTCACTATACCTTGATACCTAAAATTAACAGCCCTACTTATCACAATCTTAGGCTTTGCTATCGCTCTAGAACTCAACAACCTAACCCTAAACCTATCAATAAATAAAACCACCAAACTATCATCATTCTCAACCTCACTAGGCTACTTCCCATCAATTATACACCGAGTAATCCCCCAAAAAACCCTAAACACTAGCTACAAAATATCCCTGAACCTCCTAGACCTAATCTGACTAGAAAAAACAATCCCAAAATCAACCTCCATTACCCAAACTCATCTATCCAAAATAACAGCCAATCAAAAAGGACTAGTCAAATTATACTTTCTATCTTTCTTCATTACAACCTCACTAATTTTTATCTCACACATACTTAATCCCGAGTGATTTCAATAATAATAAAAATCCCTGCAAACAATGATCACCCAGCCACTACCATTATCCAAGTAGTGCAACTATAAATAGCTGCAACCCCAATTCCACCCTCCAACATAACTCCAACATCATCAATCTCATACATTAATCAATCACCCAAACTATCAAAATCAACTAACTCTACCTTATCATTCACACTAAGCAAATAAAATATTACCAACTCCATAAAAAGACCTAAAACAAAAAAACCAAAAATAAATCAATTAGAACCTCAAGTCTCTGGATACTCTTCAGTAGCCATAGCAGTCGTATAACCAAATACAACCAACATCCCACCCAAATAAATCAAAAACACCATTAAACCTAAGAACGAACCCCCAAAACCTAATACCATTAGACATCCAACACATCCACTAACAATCAAACCAAATCCACCATAAATAGGCGAAGGCTTCAACGCCAACCCTAAACAACCTGCCAAAAACAATAAACTTAAAATAAACATATAATTTGTCATTATTTCTACACAGCATTTAACTGTGACCAATGACATGAAAAATCATCGTTGTAATTCAACTATAGAAACCCCTAATGACAAACATCCGAAAATCCCACCCCCTACTTAAAATCATTAATCACTCCTTCATTGACCTTCCCGCCCCATCCAACATCTCATCATGATGAAATTTTGGCTCTCTACTAGGAGTATGCCTCATAATTCAAATTATCACAGGCCTATTCCTAGCAATACACTACACATCCGACACTTTAACAGCATTCTCATCAGTTACCCACATCTGCCGAGACGTAAACTACGGCTGATTAATCCGATACTTACATGCCAACGGAGCTTCAATATTCTTTATCTGCTTATTCCTCCATGTAGGCCGAGGAATATACTACGGATCCTACACTTTCCTAGAAACATGAAACATTGGAGTCGTCCTACTATTTGCAGTCATAGCAACCGCATTCATAGGCTACGTACTTCCATGAGGACAAATATCATTCTGAGGAGCCACAGTAATTACAAACCTATTATCAGCTATTCCCTACATTGGTACCACCCTAGTCGAATGAATCTGAGGAGGCTTCTCAGTAGACAAAGCAACCCTAACACGTTTTTTCGCATTCCACTTCATCCTCCCATTCATCATCGCCGCCCTTGCAATTGTACATCTCCTCTTCCTCCACGAAACAGGATCAAACAACCCCACAGGACTAAACTCTGACGCAGACAAAATTCCATTTCATCCATACTACACAATTAAAGACCTACTTGGAGTATTCATACTACTCCTATGTCTAATAACTCTAGTACTATTCTTTCCAGACTTACTAGGAGACCCAGACAATTACACACCTGCTAACCCATTAAACACCCCACCACATATTAAGCCAGAATGATATTTCCTATTTGCCTACGCTATTCTACGCTCCATCCCCAATAAACTAGGAGGAGTAGTAGCCTTAGTCCTATCAATTCTAATCCTAGCCTTCCTACCATTCCTACATACTTCAAAACAACGTAGTTTAACATTCCGCCCAATCACCCAAACCCTATACTGAATTCTAGTAGCCAACCTCTTCATTTTAACATGAATCGGAGGCCAACCAGTAGAACACCCATTTATTATTATTGGCCAACTAGCATCCATCAGTTACTTCTCAATTATCCTTATCCTAATACCAATCTCCGGAATTATCGAAGACAAAATACTGAAATGAAACTAATGTCCCGATAGTATAAAAATTACTTTGGTCTTGTAAACCAAGAATGAAGAGCTAATCTTCTCAGGACATGTCAAGAAGAAGGAACTAACTCCCCACCATCAACACCCAAAGCTGATATTCTAATTAAACTACTTCTTGACAGTACATAAAATTATCTAGGACATTAAAACATTTATGTATATCGTACATTAATTTATTTTCCCCAAGCATATAAGCATGTAATATAAATTAATGTACTAAGACATTAAACTTAAATCTAACTAAAAATTCACATTAACATGAATATTCTTCATTACATTAAAATAATGATCTATAGACATATCTGTGTTATTAGGCATACACCATTAAAGTCATAACTCTTTCTCTTCCATATGACTATCCTCGACCTAAGTTGGTTTCTATTTCTACCATCCTCCGTGAAATCAACAACCCGCCCACTAGTCCCTCTCTTCTCGCTCCGGGCCCATACAACTTGGGGGTGACTATAGTGAAACTTTACCAGGCATCTGGTTCTTACTTCAGGGCCATTAATTGGTTCATCGTCCATACGTTCCCCTTAAATAAGACATCTCGATGGTAACAGGTCTAATCAGCCCATGATCAACATAACTGTGGTGTCATACATTTGGTATTTTTTAATTTTCGGATGCCTTCAGTCAACATAGCCGTCAAGGCATGAAAGTCAGCCCAAAGTCCCGGCGAACCTTCTAGTTAAGTGTCATTTATCCTCATAAGCAAAGCTCGAAAGACATAATATCCATGTTTGTAAGACATAAAAATTTACTAATACTAAAAAACCTCTCAACAAACCCCCCCACCCCCATGCCTAAATTTCAATGCCAAACCCCAAAAACATTGAAAAAAGAAGTAAATAAAACAAAATATATCTAATTCTTTAAAGGCCCATTCCCATTCTAGTGGTCCACAAAATTTTAACTAAAATCCTAGCATTAGTAAAATTTGCCATCACAAAATTTCACCTAACCACAGCCCCCTTTTCCACCTACCCCCAGAAAAATCCTAGCAAAACATTACA